TATAAAGTTCAATAGGTTGATCTTGTTCAATTATTGTACCAATAATACTAGAAGCACTGATTACTAACAAAATAAAAATTGCAAATCTTAAATCGGCTATAAGTCGAAAAAATTTTTGTTTCATTTAGTATGTTTTTTAAATATATATGTTTTTAGAAGACGCTAATCGAATTCGGCCAGATGTTGCCCAATTTTTTAGTTTTGTCATTTGTTCACTTTCTAAGTGTGCTAATGGAATGGATTCATCTAATGCTAGACAAATATCATCAGTTGTAAATTCACGTTTTTCATAGAATGCTTGGTACATACCTTCAATAATACTTTGCCGAATTTCAGCTCCAGAAAATGATTCCGATAATCTTGCTAATTTTGAATAATCAAACGATTCCCAACTATTTGAGCGAAACTCCTTAAGATGAATTTTAAAGATTTCTTCACGTTCTTCTCTTTGTGGTAAGTCTAAAAAGAATATTTCATCAAATCTCCCTTTTCGTATTATTTCCAACGGCAATAATTCAATATTATTTGCAGTTGCGATAACAAAAACAGGTTTTGTTTTTTCTGATAACCAACTTACGAATGTCCCTAATACACGGTTACTTGTACCGCTATCTCCTGAATTTTCAGTATTATTAAACGCTTTATCAATTTCATCAATCCACAAAATACATGGCGAGACTGCTTCAGCAACGTTAATCATTTGGCGTAACCTTGATTCTGACTCTCCTACAATGCCTCCAAATAGTTTACCCACATCTAATTTTAATAGAGGTAATTGCCATTCATTTGCAATGGATTTTGCCGTTAAAGATTTTCCTGTACCTTGAATTCCTACAAGTAACAATCCTCTTGGTGTCGGTAATCCATAATTGGATGCTTGAATAGTAAATGCCGTTTTTCGTTTTTTTAACCATTCTTTTAAATTTTGTAACCCACCAAGGTTTATAATCTTTTCCTCTACAGAAATATATTCCAAAATTTCTGTTTGACTAATAATTTGTTTTTTTTCACTCAATAAAATATTAATACTATTATTATTAATAGTTTTGTAGGTTGCAATAATTTTTGACAAAACTCGTCGAATTCTTTCTAAAGACAAGCCTTGACAAGCTCGAACAAGGTTTTCAAATAATTGTGAGTCGATTTTAATATTCAATGAGTTTACTAACCGAGTTAATTCCTCACTAATTTCTTGTTCTGAAGGTAATTCGAATTGTAATACAGTGATTAAATCTTGTAATTCTTTTGGAATCGTCAAATCTGAACCAATAATAATTATGGTTTTTGGTTGTAGTTTTAATACCCGACTAATGTTACGTAACTTTCTTGATACAGAAAGATCACTTAAAAATCGATTAAAATCTTTTAATAGAAACAAAGCTGGAGTTTCTGCTTTAAGTCTTTCAACGAGTTCAAGAGCTTGCAAAGGGTTTTTTCTTGCAAATCCTTCATTATTTGGATTATTTGTATAGCCATCCACAAAATCCCAACTATAAATACTTCGATTTAAATTTGTTTTTACATTTTTTCGAATTACGTATTCCACTCGATCTTCTTCAATTGTATTGATATAAATTATTGGATAACGAGCTTTTAAAAAAAGGGCTAATTCATCATTAAATTTCATAAATAATTATTCAAAAATTTAGGTTATTAAATTAGTATTATATTAATTCTAAATAAAAAATTCTTTATTATTAGAGTTTTTAAAAATAACTAACTCTAATAATTTAATGATTTTATTTGGTAATGGCTAAAACTTTTCGGCCCTTTTTTCGACGATTTCTAATTACATTACGTCCTTGAGGCGTTGACATTCGTGCTCTAAAACCGGATACCTTTAGGACTGAGTAACGACCTTTATTCGAAAGTGTACGTTTTGACATATTTATAAATTTTTAATTAATTTTATTATAGGATGGATGAACGTAATAAATCATAAATGACTAAGTGTCGTAAGATTTCTTCACGCGTTTCAAACATATAAAATGCATCTTGCTTATACTCATATAATGGGTTTTTTTGTCCATAACCTCGCCATCCAACAGCTTCACGTAATAAGGTCATTTTTTGCAAATGTTCTCGCCAAATTCTGTCGATATTAATTAAAAGAATACTTCTCTCTAAATTTTCAATAATCCCGTCACCATAAACAGATAATTCAGTAATTTTAGATTGGTATGTTAACCAAAATTCGTTAAACAAGTACATCTTTAGTTCATAAAGATCAAATTCAGTTTTTAACGCTTTAGGATTAGATAAATAATTTAAACTTAGATTCTTTCCAAATAAATTTTCAATTAGAGGAATTGTTTCATTCTTTAATTCGAATAGCAGTTCAGTAATGATTTGCTCACCATAAGCAAAAATACTTTTTTGTAATGAAGCACTTTCTAAAATTCTTTTTCTTTCATAATAAACAATATTACGCTGTTTATTTAAAACATCATCATAATCAAATAAATTTTTTCGTTGTTGATAAGCACGTTCTTCAACACGTTCTTGTGCAGAATCTAAACTTCTTGTTATAAGATCTGACTCTAATGGTGAATCATCAGAAACTTGTGTTTGCATGAAAGTTTGGACTTTTGGTCCACCAAAAAGTCTTAGTAAATTATCATCTAAACTTAAGAAAAATCTTGAAGTTCCAGGATCTCCTTGTCGACCACATCTTCCTCGAAGTTGATTATCAACGCGCCTTGAATCATTTCTTTCAGTACCAACAATATATAATCCACCTAGATTTTTAACAATCTGATTTTCTTGTTCTTGGTGTTTTTTATTATATTTAATTAATTCATTAATTAAATAACGAATAGAACACTGATATGAAAGTGTCGGAATAGAAATACGATCATTCTCTCTCAAAATTCTTAAGATATCAATATCCGATAGTGTTAAGAATTTTTTATCAGTAAGTAAAGATAGTAAAACACTTAAAAATTTTTGTGAAATACCATTAAATTGAATTATTAATAAAGATTTAAAGATATCTAACTGCTTTGAGATTATATAATTTTTTGCTACTGTCAAAATATCATATAATTGTTTTTGAATCTTAAAATTAATATTCCCACCTAAAATGATATCAGTTCCTCGTCCTGCCATATTTGTAGCAATAGTAATACTACCCTTCTTACCAGCTTGAGCTACAATTTCAGACTCCCTTCTAACATTTTCAGGTTTAGCATTCAAAATTTGATATGATAAATTGTATTCACTTAATAATTGCGCAAGCATTTCAGATTTTTCAACTGTAGTTGTTCCAACTAAAATAGGCTGACCTGTTGAGGAAATGTTATAACACGTTTGAGCAATAGCATTCCATTTTGAAAATTGATCTTTATAAATAAGATCAGCTAAGTCATTTCTTTGAACTGGACGAGCTGTTGGTATTTCTTCAACAGATAAATTATAAATTTTTTCAAACTCTACTTCAGCAGTTTTACCAGTCCCAGTCATTCCACCTAATTTAGGATATAGTAAAAAGAAATTTTGATATGTAATTGCAGCAACTGTTTCAGTTTTTTGACGAATCGATAGATTTTCTTTGGCTTCAATGGCTTGGTGAAGACCATCGCCCCATCGACGATCAGGCATGATTCGACCTGTAAACTCATCGACAATAACGATGCGGTTATTTTGAACAATATAGTGAATATTATTAAAATAAAGAGCATTAGCTTTAACTGCATTAATAATATATGGTATCCAAGGATCTCTTGGATCATATAAATCTTGAATACTTAAAATTTTTTCAATTTGTTTACTACCTTCTTCGGTTAAAACAACATTTTTATTTTTCTCATCAACTTTATAATGGGTATTAAGTTCCAAATAATCTGTAATTTCAGCTGCAACGATATATTTTTCGATAGGCGTTTGAATATTATTTGAAATAATTAAAGGTGTTTGAGCTTCATCAATTAAAATAGAATCAACCTCATCAATAATACAGTAATTAAATGATCTTAAGACAACATCATTTAAATTTAATGCCATATTATCTCGTAAAAAATCAAATGTTAACTCATAATTCGTTACATAAGTAATATCTGCCTGATAATTAGTTTGGCGCTCAGCTGTTGTCATACCTTCTTGAATAAGACCTGTGTCTAACCCAAGAAATCGATAAATTTGGCCCATTGATACTTGATCACGATTAGCCAAGTAATCATTTACAGTTACAATATGTACACCTTTATCTGACAATGCGTTAAGAAATGCTGGTAAAGTTGCTACAAGCGTTTTACCTTCACCAGTTTTCATTTCAGCAATCTTTTGATTATTTAATACGAGACCCCCAATTAATTGCACATCAAAATGTCTTAAACCCAAAGTTCGGAAACTTGCTTCCCGGGTCAAAGCAAATGATTCAGCAATTAATGAATTTAAATTCTGAGTATCTTTATATTGTTGTTTTAACTTAAAGCTTTTTGCCCGTAATTCACTATCACTTAAGGATTTTAAATTATTTTCTAAAATATTAATTTGATTAATTAAACTTTGATATTTATTTACAAGTGAAGTATTATTAAATGGGTTTTTTAGCATATTAAAACTATTTAAGTATTTTTAAACAATAATATTGATCCGTTTTTGTTTTTGGTTATTTAAATCAAATTTAACAATTCCATCTGTTAATGCAAATAACGTAAAATCTTTCCCACACCCTACATTATTGCCTGGTTTAAACTTCATGCCTCTTTGACGAACTAAGATGTTACCTGCAATAACTTTTTCTCCACCAAATCGTTTCATACCTAATCTTTTTGCGTTTGAATCCCGTCCATTTTTTGTACTACCCGCACCTTTTTTATGTGCCATTAGCTTAAACTCCTATATTTTTTTAACTTTAATTAATAACAATATCTTCAATAAGAACTCGAGTTAATTCTTGTCTATGTCCTTGTTTCTTGCGTGTTTTCTTTTTAGGACGCATTTTATAAACAATTGTTTTTTTACCGCGTAAATGTTCTAAAATTTTTCCTTTAATAGTTACACGATCTAAATAAGGTTTACCAACTAAAAGTTCACCATCATTATTTAGTAATAGGACGCGATTTAATGTGATTTGCTTACCTAATTCTGTAGGAATTCGATTAAAATCGTAATATTTTCCTGTCTCAATCCAAAATTGTCTTCCACTTATCTCGACAATTGCATATTTCATAATTTAAATTAATTTATTTTTATGTAATCTTATAATACTAGAAATTTTTTTAAACCGTCAACTTTTTTATAAATATCTTTTAATTTTCTATTGTACTTTTTAATGTGCATAATTCATTGTAAAATAATTCAAATGCTTTTGATTTATAGCATTCGGGATTACTAATTATCGATAAGGTACGAGTTATTTGAATATTTTTTATTTTAAGAATTTCAATTGTTTTTAATTCAATTTCTTTTTCAATTGCAGATGAAGATACAAAAGCTGCACCTAAACCTAAACTAACAGCTGTTTTAATACCTTCAATCGAATTTAACTGCATAACTATTTTTAAGCGTTTAGTATCAATGTCATTTTTAACTAAAATATTATCAATAAATTTTCTAATAGTAGAATTTGAATTTAAAGTTATGAAATTTAAATAGTATAAATCTTCTTTATTTACTATTTTTTTTTTAGCAAATGGGTGAGACTTTGAAATAATTAAACTTAACTCATCTTTCACAAAATGTTTTACTGTAAGATTTTTTTTTAATTCCTCTGGTATTTCACCACCAATTACAGCAATATCAATTTTACGATTTAAAACATTATTAGCAATTAATCGAGTTGAATTTACCTGAACTTTTAAATCAATTTGGGGATAATTTTGTGCAAAAAGTGCTAGAATTCTAGGCATTAAATAAATTCCTATTGTTTGACTAGCACCTACAATTAAATGCCCTCTGTCACCATTTTTTAAATCTATTAAAGCTCGGCAACTCTCTTCACATAATGCTAGTATTCTTTCAGAATACTGTAAAAATACTTTTCCATTTTCTGTTAATGAAATTTTATTATTTTCTCTATTAATTAATAAAATGTCTAAATTTTTTTCTAAAGTTTTTATTTGCTTACTTAATGATGGTTGAGATAAATATAGAACTTCAGCAGCGCGAGTAAAATTTTTTTCTGTTGCAACTGCTTTTAAAATTCTTAATTGCTGTAAAGTAAATGGAAGCATAATAATTTTAATCTTCTAATAATAAAAATTTTTAGTACAGTAAAATACGGATGGAGAGACTCGAACTCTCATAACAAAAGTTACTAGGACCTAAATCTAGCGCGTCTACCAATTTCGCCACATCCGTTATATCTTATATATTCTTAAAATATTTTTTTTACTTAGCAAATAAATCTTTAAAAAAATTTAAAGATTTATTCATCTTCATTGTATACACTATATACAAAACTTGTTGTTTTTCCTCGTAACATAGATTTTGCTAGAGATAAAGATTTCTGAGCTGCTTGAACTCCTTTTCTTTTCCAATTTGCTTTACGAGCATTTTTTTTAGCTTTTGATGTCCGTTTTTTAGGTACAGCCATTATGTTTAATTTTTAATTATAGTATCTCACAGATATTATAATATTTCTAATTAAAAGTCAACTTTAACATAGCTGAAACTCTATCTCATCATTTCACACCACTAAAATTAACGTGTTAAACGTTGGAATTGCTGAATAGCTAAACGACCAATATTAAATAATGCCCATGAAGCAGCAATTAATAATGGTCCGGCAATTACTAATAAACGAGTATCCATAACTGATAATCCTTTCTAAATATTTGAAGTTAAATACAGAAAATAATATTAATCTACAATTATATTATTGTAAATCTATATTATATATGAAATCTTAAATATTTCGTATAAATGTCTACCTTTTACAATGAGAAATAAAACTTAATTAAAGCTCTTTTCAATGTGTTAAATATAAATTTTAATTTCTCTCTGATAGAATAATAAAAATTTATATATTTATTATGAAAGATTTCATCATAAATATATAAATTTTTGTAACTTTGATTCGTTAAAAAAGTAGAATAAAAATTTAAAGAAGTTTTAAAAACTTTGGCATTGAACTATCTTCCCAGGAGGTCCCCCCCCAAGTATTGTCGTCGATTTATAACGTTTCACAACTGAGTTCGGAATGGATCAGTGTGGTTCCGCTAAATACACTAAAAACACCAAAGCAAAATAATTACTATTAAAAAATAGTAATTTAGAGTGATCCTTCACTTCTAAAAATGAAGGATCTCTTTTTAAAAAATTCAAGTCCTCGGTCTGTTAGGACATCTCAGCTCATATATTACTACATTTATACTTAATGCCTATCAAACGGTTAGTCTTACCGTGACCTTACTCACTTACGTGATGAGAATACTTATCTTGAGGTGGGCTTCCCACTTAGATGCTTTCAGCGGTTATCCGCTCCATACATAGCTACCCAGCGTTTACCGTTGGCACGATAACTGGTACACCAGAGGTATGTCCTTCTCGGTCCTCTCGTACTAAAGAAGGCTCCTCTCAATATTCTAACGCCTACACCGGATATGGACCGAACTGTCTCACGACGTTCTGAACCCAGCTCGCGTACCGCTTTCATGGGCGAACAGCCCAACCCTTGGGACGTACTACCGCCCCAGGATGCGATGAGCCGACATCGAGGTGCCAAACCTCCCCGTCGATGTGAACTCTTGGGGGAGATCAGCCTGTTATCCCTAGAGTAACTTTTATCCGTTGAGTGACGGCCTTTCCACTCAGCACCGTCAGATCACTAAGACCGACTTTCGTCCCTGCTCGACTTGTAGGTCTCACAGTCAAGCTTCCTTATGCCTTTACACTCTAGATACGATTTCTACACGTTCAGAGGAAACCTTTGTGCGCCTCCGTTACCATTTGGGAGGCGACCGCCCCAGTCAAACTGCCCGCCTGAGACTGTTCTTTGACCAGATAATGATACAAAGTTAGAAATCTAACATTACAAGAGTGGTATCTCACTGATGACTCCAATATTCCCGCAAGATTATCTTCAACGTCTCCCACCTATACTGCGCAAATAAAGTCCAATTTCAATCTCAAGTTACAGTAAAGCTTCATAGGGTCTTTCTGTCCAGGTGCAGGTAGTCCGCATCTTCACAGACAAGTCTATTTCACCGAGCCCCTCTCCGAGACAGTATCCAAATCATTACGCCTTTCGTGCGGGTCGGAACTTACCCGACAAGGAATTTCGCTACCTTAGGACCGTTATAGTTACGGCCGCCGTTCACCAGGGCTTCAGTTATCAGCTTCGCAATGCTAACCAACTTCTTTAACCTTCTGGCACTGGGCAGGCGTCAGCCCCCATACATCGTCTTACGACTTAGCGGAGACCTGTGTTTTTGATAAACAGTTGCTTGGATCTTGTTATTGCAACCTTATAAATAAGGCACTCCTTCTCCCGAAGTTACGGAGTCATTTTGCCGAGTTCCTTAGAGAGAGTTATCTCGCGCCCCTTAGTATACTCTACCTACCCACCTGTGTCGGTTATGGTACAGGCATTAATTGTTTATGACATTGCGAGCTTTTCTTGGAAGTCTGACATACACTGCTTCAATGCCGTAGCATCTCGTATTCACGCCTCAACTCAAAACGTTTTCTCCGTTTCTCATAATCTCGAACGTTTAAACCGGTAAACCAATATCCGGCCAGCTTAGCCTTCTCCGTCCCTCGATATCAACAAATAATGGTACGGGAATATTAACCCGTTGTCCATCGACTACGCTTTTCAGCCTCGCCTTAGGTCCTGACTTACCCTCCGCGGACGAGCCTTCCGGAGGAAACCTTGGGTTTTCGGGGTATAGGATTCTCACCTATATTTTCGTTACTCAAGCCGACATTCTCACTTCTGCTTCGTCCATACCCGCTTACGCTAATACTTCGACCTACAACAGAACGCTCCCCTACCGATATATTTTTATATATCGCACAGTTTCGGCAAATTACTTAGTCCCATACATTTTCGGCGCAGGTTTACTCGATCAGTGAGCTATTACGCACTCTTTAAAGGGTTGCTGCTTCTAAGCAAACCTCCTGATTGTCTATGCACTCCCACCTCCTTTACCACTTAGTAATTATTTAGGGGCCTTAACTGGTGCTCTGGGCTGTTTCCCTCTTGACAATGGAGCTTATCCCCCACAGTCTCACTGGCAAATTGTACGTTTAGTATTCTTAGTTTGCAACGATTTGGTACCGAATTACCAGCCCGCATACGTAACAGTGCTTTACCCCTAAACTATAACATTTACCGCTGCGCCAAAACGCATTTCGGGGAGAACCAGCTAGCTCCGAATTCGATTGGCATTTCACCCCTAACCACGATTCATCCGCTGATTTTTCAACATCAGTCGGTTCGGTCCTCCACTTAGTATTACCTAAGCTTCAACCTGATCATGGTTAGATCATCCGGGTTCGGGTCTATAACTAGAGACAAACGCCCTATTCAGGCTCGCTTTCACTATGGCTTCGACATTCTCTGTCTTAACCTGCCACTAGCTATAAGTCGCCGGCTCATTCTTCAACAGGCACGCAGTCAGACGTTTTAGTCGTCCTCCTACTGGTTGTAAGTTTATGGTTTCATGTTCTTTTCACTCCCCTCCCGGGGTTCTTTTCACCTTTCCCTCACGGTACTGTTTCACTATCGGTCATTCAGGAATATTTAGCCTTACGAGGTGGTCCTCGCAGATTCACACGGAATTTCACGTGCTCCATGCTACTTGGGATTCAATTTGATTGTTTCAATTTTCGACTACGAGACTATCACTCTCTTTGGTTTAGGATTCCAACTATATTCGTCTAATTGTCACATTTAATCATTAACAATTGTCCCACTACCCTTAATTTTAAATTAAGTTTAGGCTGTTCCCATTTCGCTCGCCGCTACTAAGGGAATCGTTTTTACTTTCTCTTCCTCTAGGTACTAAGATGTTTCAATTCCCTAGGTTCGCTCTTTCTTATTTATTTATTCAATAAGTAGTATTTGAGTTTCCTCATTCGGAGACCTCCGGATCGTAGCTTGTTTCCAACTCCCCGAAGCATTTCGCCGGTAACCGCGTCCTTCATCGCTTCTGAATGCCAAGGTATCCCCCATAAACTCTTAATTCCTTGAATTTAAGACTTATTTATCTTATCTGAAAAGAATTTTAATTCTTTCATGTGGAGGTAAGCGGAGTCGAACCGCTGACAACCGCCGTGCAAAGGCGGTGCTCTACCAACTGAGCTATACCCCCGTTGGGCCATTCTGGATTTGAACCAGAGACCTCACCCTTATCAGGGGTGCGCTCTAACCAACTGAGCTAATAGCCCGTTTATATTTTTTTAATTAATCGACCATAAATTTTAAAATTTCCTAATTTTAAAAGGAGGTGATCCAACCGCACCTTCCAGTACGGTTACCTTGTTACGACTTCACCCCAGTCACTAATTCTACCTTAGGCATCCTCCTCCGAAAGGTTAGAGTAACGACTTCGGGCATAACCAGCTTCCATGGTGTGACGGGCGGTGTGTACAAGGCCCGGGAACGAATTCACCGCTGTATAGCTGACCAGCGATTACTAGCGATTCCAACTTCATGCAGGCGAGTTGCAGCCTACAATCCGAACTTAGAACGAGTTTATAGATTAGCTAGTCTTCGCAGATTTGCATCTCATTGTCTCGCCCATTGTAGCACGTGTGTAGCCCAGGGTGTAAGGGGCATGCTGACTTGACGTCATCCCCGCCTTCCTCCGGTTTATAACCGGCAGTCTTTCTAGAGTTCCATAAGGCAACTAAAAATAAGGGTTGCGCTCGTTGCGGGACTTAACCCAACATCTCACGACACGAGCTGACGACAGCCATGCACCACCTGTGTATACGTTCCAAAAGGCACTTTCTTCTTTCAAAGAAATTCGTATCATGTCAAACCCTGGTAAGGTTCTTCGCGTTGCATCGAATTAAACCACATGCTCCACCGCTTGTGCGGGCCCCCGTCAATTCCTTTGAGTTTCACTCTTGCGAGCATACTTCCCAGGCGGGATACTTAACGCGTTAGCTTTAATACTGCACAGGTCGATCTGTTCAACATCTAGTATCCATTGTTTACGGCTAGGACTACTGGGGTATCTAATCCCATTTGCTACCCTAGCTTTCGTCTCTGAGTGTTAGTAATAGCCCAGTAAAGTGCCTTCGCCATCGGTGTTCTTTCCAATCTCTACGCATTTCACCGCTCCACTGGAAATTCCCTTTACCCCTACTATACTCTAGTCTAATAGTTTCGACTGCGATTTTGAAGTTGAGCCTCAAGATTTAACAGTTGACTTATTAAACCACCTACAGACGCTTTACGCCCAGTGATTCCGGATAACACTTGCATCCTCCGTCTTACCGCGGCTGCTGGCACGGAGTTAGCCGATGCTTATTCTTCAGGTACACGTCATTTTGTTCCTCCCTGAAAAAAGAGGTTTACAACCCATAGGCAGTCATCCCTCACGCGGTATTGCTCCGTCAGGCTTTCGCCCATTGCGGAAAATTCCCCACTGCTGCCTCCCGTAGGAGTCTGGACCGTGTCTCAGTTCCAGTGTGTCTGATCATCCTCTCAAACCAGATACTGATCGTCGCCTTGGTAAGCCATTACCTCACCAACAAGCTAATCAGCCGCAAGCTTCTCTTTAGGCGAATAAATTCATTTCACTCGAAAGCATATGGGGTATTAGCAGCCGTTTCCAGTTGTTGTCCCCCTCCTAAAGGTAAATTCTTACGTGTTACTCACCCGTCCGCCACTTGAGTTAAAAACTCTCGTACGACTTGCATGTGTAAAGCATACCGCCAGCGTTCATCCTGAGCCAGGATCAAACTCTCTTAAAATATCCATAAATTTTGTTTGTCTTTGTAGTGACTTTATTGAGAAAGTCTTTCTATTAAGTTGAATTATAGATTACTAAATCAAATGAAGAAGAAAGAATTCTGTTTAGATGAATTTAATTAACTTAAAAAAATATTTTCTACTATAAATTTTTTATACTTGATTGAGAAAAAAAATAACAGAACAAAAATTGTAGTAGCTTGTTAGTGCTTAAGCACTAACGCTGAATCATCCAAATAAAACAAAAAAATAATTAACTTACAAAATTAATTTCAATGATAACGGCTATTTTTTACTTTTTATTCTGATTAATAATAAAATTTATAATAGTCTCTATTATTAATCAGAATATATAAGTTTTATAAAAACTAATTTATTAAAAGAGTATGAAACTGCTCATTAATAATATGAACATATGCAAAAAAATCATTTTCTCCTAGAATAGTTCTATTTGTTAATATTTCTGAAGAAAAAGAATCAATTATAGTAGTATTTTTAACTATCAAATTCTCATAAGCATGAAATAGATCAACTTTCAATCGTTGATTATTAAATTCAGTAATAATATTATTAGGTAAAAACTGAATATCTAGATCTTTATAAGCTTTTTGCATATATTCTAAGATATCCGGTCTTTCATTATACCAAAATTCTCTAATATCGTTTGGAATAGGATAACGGTACCATAAAGTTGGTAGATAATGAAAAACTAAAACCTCTTTCATTTGTTGATTAATTAATAATTTTGTTGCTTCTCCTTCACTAGGTAAAAAAGGCATTGTAAATACTAAATGATTTAAACTATCTGCTAGCACCCCAAGAATACCTAAAAAAACACTTCCCGTAATATTTACTCCAAGTATCGCTGGTACAATTCCTTGTAAAACATCTTCAGTCCAATCTACAGCAGCAGCAATATAACACCAAGGAAATGTATATGGATTAATATAAATAAACCATGAAAGTGCAATTCTGAGAATTACAACTTGTGAATAAACCATTAAACCGACGAATAAAACTTCTCGAATCGTTTCTAAAAATGTTATATCTAAACAAATATGTAATTGGACTTGGATAAATTTCGATAGCCAATCGGGTAAAAAATAAATATTTTTATAATTTTCAATATAAAAATTGTAGAAGCCTTCTTCTTTATTTTCATAAATATACCTTGGAACAGATTCAATTTTTGGAGAAGGTCCAAATATCATCTCAAACCAAGTTTCTGGTCGTTGTATAGGAGGCCAAAAAGTTCTATGGACTGGAAGATTATCCAAAAACTTAGATCTAGCGTATGACTCAGTAGGAAGATCATAAATCGTTGGCATTCCAGGATTATCTGGATAACCAAAAAAACCTGCTATTTGCCTAAACGAATTACTGGTCAACTCATAAAATGCAGTTCGAATCGGAATAAATTTTTCATCTAAACTCATTAGTAATTTTAAACTAATATTAAGTTAATAAGATATATGTATATAGAATTATATAATCAGACAATAATTAGATTTACAAGCCTATATTGTTGAAAATAAGTCAAATTCATTTAATAAATTTTGTAATCGACAAATTAAATCGAAAAACCTATTTATAATAAAGTTTATTTATTATTTTTATTAGTAAAACTATTTATTACAAATAATCGGGATAGTAGGATTTGAACCTACGACACCCTGCTCCCAAAGCAGGTGCTCTACCAAGCTGAGCTATATCCCGAATTGATTGATATGAGAATAAATTTTGAATTCTATAAAAGCTAGACTACTAAATTTTTCGTAATTACACAAGGTTTAGCTCTAGTTTATAAATTTATTTAAATGAAAATTTCTTATTACTGAATATTATCAGTAATAAGAAAAACTCGAAACTATTTAGTCTTTAAGAATGTTTCTTTAGAATCAGCAATAATTTCTTTTAACGATGTTTCTGCTTCTTCTGTAAATTGGTTAGTTGAAGAAACAATATCAG